GTTAATGTAGCTTAAACTAAAGCAAAGCACTGAAAATGCTAAGATGAGTATTTATACTCCATAAACACATAGGTTTGGTCCTGGCCTTTTTATTAATTTTTAGTAGACTTACACATGCAAGTATCCCCGCCCCAGTGAGAATGCCCTCTATCTCCACAAGGATCAAAAGGTGCAGGTATCAAGCACGCTCTTCCTTGAGCAGCTCATGACACCTTGCTATACCACACCCCCACGGGACACAGCAGTGATTAAAATTGAGATATGAACGAAAGTTTGACTGAGTCATACTAATATTAAGGGTTGGTAAATTTCGTGCCAGCCACCGCGGTCATACGATTAACCCTAGTTAATAAAGCACGGCGTAAAGCGTGATAGAGGAGTAATCCAAAGATAAGATTAAGCTCTAACTAAACTGTAAAAAGCCTTAGTTAAAATAAAAATATAAAACGAAAGTAATCTTATAATCCCTGACTTCACGATAGCTAAGATCCAAACTGGGATTAGATACCCCACTATGCTTAGCCCTAAACATAAATATTCAACTAACAAGAATATTCGCCAGAGAACTACTAGCCACTGCTTAAAACTCAAAGGACTTGGCGGTGCTTTATATCCCTCTAGAGGAGCCTGTTCTGTAATCGATAAACCCCGTTAAACCTCACCACTCTTTGCAATGTCAGCCTATATACCGCCATCTTCAGCAAACCCTAACAAGGCATTATAGTAAGCATGATAATTTTACATAAAAACGTTAGGTCAAGGTGTAGCCTATAGAGTGGGAAGAAATGGGCTACATTTTCTACTTTCCCTAGAACACTTCACGACAGCAATTATGAAATATAATTAGCCCAAGGCGGATTTAGTAGTAAGTTGGGAATAGAGTGCCCAACTGAATTGGGCAATAAAGCACGCACACACCGCCCGTCACCCTCTTCAAGCATCTAAAATTGCCTCATATAACTAATAGAATAATTTCCTAAATGTAAGAAGAGACAAGTCGTAACAAGGTAAACATACTGGAAAGTGTGTTTGGAATACCAAGATATAGCTTAACAAAACAAAGTATCCGGCTTACACCCGGAAGATTTCATTTCATGAATATCTTGAACCAGTCCTAACCCAAAAATTAATTCATTAAATTATGAAAATCAATTAAATAAAACATTTACCTTATTAAAGTATAGGAGATAGAAATTAGCTTTTGGAGTTATAGAGATAGTACCGCAAGGGAAAGCTGAAAGATTCAACTAATAGTAATACAAAGCAAGGATAGACCCCTTTACCTTTTGCATAATGAATCAGCTAGAAAAAACTTTACAAAAAGAATTTAAGTAAAGTACCCCGAAACCAAACGAGCTACTGATGAGCAATTAAGAGAATAAACCCGTCTATGTAGCAAAATAGTGGGAAGACTTGTTAGTAGAGGTGAAAAACCTAACGAGCTTGGTGATAGCTGGTTGTCCAGATTAGAATTTTAGTTCAACCTTAAACTTACCTAAAAGAATTACTAATCCTAATGTAAGTTTAATAGTTATTCTAAAGAGGTACAGCTCTTTAGATAAAGGAAATAGCCTTGATTAGAGAGTAAATTATAAAACCCCACATAGTCGGCTTAAAAGCAGCCATCAATTAAAAAAGCGTTCAAGCTTAACTTAATAATCTAACCCAACTTAATTTCACACCTAACTATGAACTCCTAATTTCATAACTGGACTATTCTATAATTTTATAGATGCAATAATGCTGATATAAGTAACAAGAAACAATTCTCCTTGCACAGGCTTATATCAGATCGAATAACTCACTGATAGTTAACAGATATATAATTATACTTAAAATCTTAAATCTTTATTACTAATACTGTTAACCCAACACCGGCGTGCAATAAAGGAAAGATTAAAAAAAGTAAAAGGAACTCGGCAAACATTAACCCCGCCTGTTTACCAAAAACATCACCTCTAGCATTACTAGTATTAGAGGCACTGCCTGCCCAGTGACATGTGTTCAACGGCCGCGGTATCCTGACCGTGCAAAGGTAGCATAATCATTTGTTCCTTAAATAGGGACTTGTATGAATGGCTACACGAGGGTTAAACTGTCTCTTACTTTTAATCAGTGAACTTGACCTCCCCGTGAAGAGGCGGGGATAACATAATAAGACGAGAAGACCCTATGGAGCTTAAATCTACCAGCTTAAGCATTTACCAATTCCTCACCAACAGGGATTAATTGATCTGCCCCATTAAGCTAAAGATTTTGGTTGGGGTGACCTCGGAGTATAAAACAACCTCCGAATGATTTTAGTCTAGACTAGACCAGTCAAAACATCTATTCATCAATTGACCCAAACCTATTGATCAACGGAACAAGTTACCCTAGGGATAACAGCGCAATCCTACCCAAGAGTCCATATCGACAGTAGGGTTTACGACCTCGATGTTGGATCAGGACATCCAAGTGGTGTAACCGCTACTAATGGTTCGTTTGTTCAACGATTAAAGTCCTACGTGATCTGAGTTCAGACCGGAGAAATCCAGGTCGGTTTCTATCTATTTAATATTTCTCCCAGTACGAAAGGACAAGAGAAATAAGGCCTATGAGACCTCTATGCCTTAGAAAAAAAAATAAATGATATGATCTCAATTTAATAAATCGTTCCCCCTACCCACCCTAGAACAGGGCTAATTAAGATGGCAGAGCCCGGCAATTGCATAAGATTTAAAACCTTACTATCAGAGGTTCAACTCCTCTTCTTAATAGCCTATGTTTTTAGCTAACCTCCTTTTCCTAATTATCCCTATTATAATTGCTATAGCATTCTTAACCCTAGTTGAACGAAAACTATTAGGCTACATACAACTACGAAAAGGCCCAAATGTAGTAGGACCCTATGGCCTGCTCCAACCATTCGCAGACGCTATAAAACTTTTTACTAAAGAACCCCTTAAACCCTCTACATCTTCTGTCACCCTATTCATTATCGCCCCTACCCTAGCCCTCACCCTAGCAATCACTATATGAATTCCACTACCAATACCTCAATCCCTTATTAATATAAATATAGGTGTTCTATTTATCCTTGCAACATCGAGTCTAGCAGTCTACGCAATTCTATGATCCGGATGAGCATCAAACTCTAAATACGCCTTAATTGGAGCCTTACGAGCTGTTGCTCAAACAATTTCATATGAAGTAACTCTGGCAATTATTCTTCTATCAATTCTCCTTATAAACGGTTCATTCACATTATCAACACTAATCATAACCCAACAATTCATATGATTAATCTTACCAACATGACCACTAGCTATAATATGATTTATTTCCACCCTAGCTGAAACAAACCGAGCTCCTTTCGACCTGACAGAAGGAGAATCAGAACTTGTTTCAGGGTTTAATGTAGAGTATGCTGCTGGTCCATTCGCCTTATTCTTCATAGCAGAATACACTAATATTATTATAATAAATGCCCTAACTACTACCTTGTTCATAGGTGCACTCCTAAATCCCCCTATACCTGAAACTTTCACATTTAGCTTTGCCCTTAAAACTTTAATTTTGACTTCTACATTCCTATGAATTCGAGCATCTTATCCACGATTCCGATATGATCATCTAATACACCTATTATGAAAAAACTTTCTTCCCCTAACACTAGCTATATGCATATGACATGTCTCCCTCCCAATTATTATAGCATGTGTACCTCCTCAAACCTAAGAAATATGTCTGATAAAAGAGTTACTTTGATAGAGTAAATTATAGAGGTTTAAATCCTCTTATTTCTAGGATAATAGGATTTGAACCTAATCTTAAGAATTCAAAATTCTTCGTGCTACCTCAATACACTAAATCCCAACAGTAAGGTCAGCTAAATAAGCTATCGGGCCCATACCCCGAAAATGTTGGATTATACCCTTCCCGTACTAATTAACCTCCTTACTTCTAACACTATTTATCTTACTCTATTCTCAGGAACCATCATCACACTATTTAGTTCTCACTGACTACTAATCTGAATTGGACTAGAAATAAGCCTACTAGCTATTATCCCAATCCTAATAAGTAAGCCTAACCCCCGCTCAATTGAGGCTGCCTCAAAATATTTCCTAGTTCAAGCAACCGCCTCCATAATCCTTATAATAGCAGCTATCATTAACTTCTACTATACAGGACAATGATCTATCTCAAACACTATTAACCACCTATCTTCCTTTATACTAACAATGGCCTTATCAATAAAAATAGGCCTTGCCCCTTTCCACCTATGAGTCCCAGAAGTAACCCAAGGAATTCCTCTTATATCAGGACTCATCCTGCTTACTTGACAAAAAATTGCCCCAATCTCCGTTATATTTCAAATTGCCCCTTCTATTAATTATACCTTAATTATAATTATAGCTCTCATGTCTATCTTACTCGGTGGCTGAGGAGGACTAAATCAAACCCAACTACGAAAAATTCTAGCATACTCATCAATTGCTCACATGGGCTGAATAATGGCAATCATCTCATTTGACCCCACACTATCAATCCTAAATTTACTTATTTATATTATACTAACAATTAATATGTTTATACTACTTTATCACAATAAAAAAACAACAACCCTCTCATTATCCAACTCCTGAAACAAATCCCCCCTGCTCATTTCAATCATTCTCACCATACTAATATCCCTCGGAGGACTTCCTCCTTTAACTGGATTTTCTCCTAAATGAATAATTATTAAAGAACTTGTCTCCAACAATAGTATTATTCTGCCCACATTAATAGCCATTATAGCCCTTTTGAATCTYTATTTCTATATACGACTTATCTACTCAACATCCCTTACCCTATTTCCATCCCCCAATAATACTAAATTTAAATGACAATTTGAAAACACCAAAAATATACCCCTCATGCCAGCTATTGCCATTATTTCAACAATATTCCTCCCCCTCACACCCACCCTATCAACTCTATACTAGGAATTTAGGCTAATAATAGACCGAGAGCCTTCAAAGCCCTAAGTAAGTGTACACACTTAATTCCTGACCTAAGGACTACAAGACTCTATCCTGCATCAACTGAATGCAACTCAACCGCTTTAATTAAGCTAAGCCCTTTCCCTAGATTGACAGGATTTTAACCTATAAAAACTTAGTTAACAGCTAAATGCCTTAATCAACTGGCTTCAATCTACTTCTCCCGCCGTTAGGAAAAAAAGGCGGGAGAAGCCCCGGCAGAATTGAAGCTGCTCCTTTGAATTTGCAATTCAATGTGAAAGTTCACCTCAGGACTTGGTAAAAAGAGGGTTCAACCTCTGTCTTTAGATTTACAGTCTAATGCTTACTCAGCCATTTTACCACCTACTTATGTTCATCAACCGTTGACTATTCTCAACAAATCACAAAGATATTGGAACACTATATCTCTTATTTGGTGCCTGAGCTGGAATAGTAGGAACAGCCCTTAGCTTATTAATTCGAGCAGAATTAGGTCAGCCAGGAACCTTGTTAGGAGATGATCAGATCTATAATGTGATTGTAACCGCACATGCATTTGTTATAATTTTCTTTATAGTTATGCCAATTATAATTGGTGGATTTGGGAACTGGTTAGTTCCTCTAATAATTGGGGCTCCCGATATAGCATTTCCCCGAATAAATAATATAAGTTTTTGACTCTTACCTCCTTCATTTCTCCTGCTCTTAGCCTCATCAATAGTAGAAGCAGGAGCTGGAACTGGATGAACCGTTTACCCCCCACTAGCAGGTAATCTTGCACATGCAGGAGCTTCTGTAGATTTAACTATTTTTTCACTTCATCTAGCAGGTGTATCCTCTATTCTAGGAGCAATTAATTTTATTACTACAATTATTAATATAAAACCCCCTGCTATATCCCAATACCAAACCCCTCTGTTTGTCTGATCAGTTCTAATCACAGCCGTACTATTACTTCTCTCACTCCCAGTTCTTGCAGCAGGAATTACTATACTTTTAACTGACCGAAATTTAAATACAACTTTCTTTGATCCAGCTGGGGGAGGAGATCCAATCCTCTATCAACATCTGTTCTGATTTTTTGGACACCCTGAAGTATACATTCTCATTCTTCCAGGATTTGGTATTATTTCCCATATTGTTACTTATTACTCTGGTAAAAAAGAACCATTTGGTTATATAGGCATGGTCTGAGCTATAATATCAATCGGGTTTCTTGGATTTATTGTATGAGCCCACCACATATTCACCGTCGGAATAGACGTAGACACCCGAGCATACTTTACATCTGCAACTATGATTATCGCTATTCCTACAGGGGTAAAAGTTTTTAGCTGACTGGCAACTCTTCACGGTGGAAATATTAAATGGTCCCCTGCCATATTATGAGCCTTAGGCTTTATCTTTTTATTTACAGTAGGGGGTCTTACAGGTATTGTACTAGCTAATTCATCCCTAGATATTGTTCTACATGACACATATTACGTAGTCGCCCATTTTCACTATGTTCTTTCAATAGGAGCCGTTTTCGCTATTATAGGGGGGTTCGTACATTGATTCCCTCTATTTTCAGGCTATACACTTGATAACACATGAGCTAAAATTCACTTTACCGTGATGTTCGTGGGGGTAAACCTCACATTTTTCCCCCAGCATTTCTTAGGCTTATCAGGCATGCCCCGACGATACTCTGATTATCCTGATGCATATACTGTATGAAATACAGTGTCATCTATAGGCTCATTTATTTCTTTAACAGCTGTAATAATTATAATTTTCATAATTTGAGAAGCCTTTGCATCTAAACGAGAAGTTCTAACTGTTGAGCTAACCTTGACTAACTTAGAGTGACTTCATGGATGTCCTCCACCCTATCATACATTTGAAGAACCAACCTATGTAAAAGCCTAAAATCAAGAAAGGAAAGAATCGAACTCCCTAAGACTAGTTTCAAGCCAGCCCCATAACCATTATGACTTTCTTTATAAGGTATTAGTAAAAATATTACATAACTTTGTCAAAGTTAATTTATAGGTTAAACTCCTTTATATCTTTATGGCATACCCTTTCGAATTAGGATTTCAAGATGCTACTTCTCCCATTATAGAGGAATTGTTACATTTCCATGATCACACCCTGATAATTGTATTCTTAATTAGCTCTCTAGTATTATATATTATTTCACTCATACTAACAACTAAACTAACTCATACTAGTACAATAGATGCCCAGGAAGTCGAGACCATTTGAACTATCCTACCAGCTATTATTTTAATTTTAATTGCCCTACCCTCACTACGAATTCTTTATATAATAGACGAAATTAATGACCCCTCCTTAACAGTAAAAACAATAGGCCATCAATGATACTGAAGTTACGAGTATACAGATTATGAAGACCTAAATTTTGACTCCTATATAATTCCTACATCTGAATTAAAACCTGGTGAATTACGCCTTCTTGAAGTTGATAATCGAGTTGTTCTTCCCATAGAATTACCAATCCGCATGCTAATCTCATCTGAGGATGTACTACACTCTTGAGCTGTTCCATCACTTGGTCTAAAAACCGATGCTATTCCTGGCCGATTAAATCAAGCAACACTAACATCCACTCGACCTGGCTTATATTATGGTCAATGTTCAGAAATTTGTGGCTCTAACCATAGCTTCATACCAATTGTTCTTGAGATAGTTCCACTAAAACACTTCGAAAACTGATCTTCATCTATACTATAAATTCATTATGAAGCTAATAAAGCATTAACCTTTTAAGTTGAAGACTAGGAGTTTAAACCTCCTCATAATGATATGCCCCAACTAAACACATCCACATGATTTATCACTATCATCTCCATAATTTTAGCACTATTTATTTTATTTCAATCTAAATTTACTAATTACTCATTCTATTTAAACCCCTCTCACAAAGACACAAAACCAGTCACCTATAATACACCATGAGAAAAAAAATGAACGAAAATTTATTTGCCTCTTTCATTACCCCAACATTAGTAGGATTGCCCATTGTTATTCTTATTATCACATTCCCTAATATCCTCTTTCCTTCTCCAAGCCGACTCATTAATAATCGTTTAGTATCATTTCAACAATGACTTGTCCAACTTGTACTTAAACAAATAATGGCCATACACAACCTAAAAGGACGAACATGATCTTTAATGTTAATCTCTCTAATCATATTCATTGGATCTACTAACCTATTAGGCCTACTCCCACATTCATTCACACCAACCACACAACTTTCAATAAATTTAGGCATAGCAATTCCCCTATGAGCTGGAGCCGTAATCACAGGCTTTCGACATAAAACTAAAGCATCTTTAGCCCACTTTTTACCCCAAGGCACCCCTATTCCTCTTATTCCTATACTTGTAGTCATTGAGACAATTAGTCTTTTTATTCAACCTATAGCTCTAGCTGTTCGACTTACTGCTAATATTACAGCTGGTCATCTACTTATGCACCTAATCGGAGGCGCTACATTAGTATTATCCTCTATTAGTACACCTACTGCTATAATTACATTTATTATTCTGATTCTCCTTACAATCCTTGAATTTGCTGTTGCTTTAATTCAAGCATATGTCTTTACTCTCCTTGTAAGTCTATATTTACACGATAACACCTAATGACCCACCAAACCCATGCTTATCACATAGTTAACCCTAGCCCCTGACCCCTGACTGGAGCATTATCAGCCCTTCTTTTAACCTCAGGTTTAATTATATGATTCCACTTTAACTCTAACTTCCTACTTACACTTGGACTAATAACCAATGTGTTAACCATGTATCAATGGTGACGAGATATTATCCGTGAAGGAACATTTCAAGGCCACCATACTTCTATTGTGCAAAAAGGCCTTCGATATGGAATAATTTTGTTTATTATTTCAGAAGTCTTCTTTTTCGCTGGTTTTTTTTGAGCATTTTATCATTCTAGCCTAGCACCTACCCCTGAGTTAGGAGGATGCTGACCCCCAGTAGGAATTAATCCACTAAACCCCCTTGAAGTTCCACTTCTTAACACCTCTGTTCTCCTCGCTTCAGGAGTCTCAATTACCTGAGCCCATCATAGTTTAATAGAAGGTAATCGCAAACACATACTCCAAGCCCTAGCTATTACAATTGCCCTCGGCCTATACTTTACTCTTCTCCAAGCATCAGAGTATTTAGAAACATCATTTACTATTTCTGATGGTGTCTACGGCTCTACATTTTTTATAGCAACAGGATTTCATGGCCTTCACGTAATTATTGGGTCTACCTTCCTATTAGTTTGCCTAATGCGCCAACTAAAATTTCACTTTACCTCAAACCACCACTTCGGATTTGAAGCCGCAGCCTGATATTGACATTTTGTAGACGTAGTCTGATTATTCCTATATGTTTCAATTTATTGATGAGGATCTTACTTTCCTAGTATAATTTAGTACAGCTGACTTCCAATCATCTAGCCTCAGCCTAAATCTGAGGGAAAGTAATAAACCTATTAATTACACTCCTAATTAACACTTTTATTTCTCTTATCTTAGTCTTAGTTGCATTTTGATTACCCCAAACCAACACTTATTCAGAAAAAGTTAGCTCGTATGAATGTGGTTTTGATCCAATAGGATCAGCTCGACTTCCTTTTTCCATAAAATTTTTTCTTGTCGCTATTACTTTCCTTCTATTCGACCTAGAAATTGCTCTTCTCCTTCCCTTACCCTGAGCGTCCCAAACTAGTAATCTTACACTTATACTAACCATAGCTCTTCTACTAATTCTGATTCTCACCCTAGGTCTAGCCTACGAATGAATTCAAAAAGGCCTTGAATGAGTTGAATATAGTAATTAGTTTAAATTAAAATAAGTGATTTCGACTCACTAGATTATGAATAATCATAATTACTAAATGCCTATAGTCATTCTAAATTTATTCTTAGCCTATCTCACATCCTTACTAGGAATATTTATTTATCGATCTCATCTTATATCTTCTTTACTATGCCTAGAAGGAATAATACTATCAATATTTATTATAATTACCCTTGCCACTTTAAATACCCACTTCATACTGTCTTTTACCCTACCCGTTGTTCTTCTTGTATTTGCAGCATGTGAAGCAGCCGTAGGTTTAGCCCTTCTAGTTATAGTGTCTAACACTTATGGAATAGACTACGTACAAAACCTTAATATATTACAATGCTAAAAATTATCATACCTACTATCCTCTTAATCCCAACTATATGATACTCCAACAAATCCATAATCTGAATTAATACATCAATTCACAGCTTTGTTATTAGCTTTATTGTTCTATTATCACTCTACCAAGTTGAAGATAACAATATAATTCTCTCCCTAACTTTCTTTTCAGATTCTCTATCAACACCACTTTTAATGCTTACCGCATGACTACTGCCTCTTATAATTATAGCAAGTCAAAACCATCTCGCTAAAGAACCCTTAATGCGAAAGAAACTTTATATTCTTATACTCATCTCACTTCAACTCTTCTTAATTATAACTTTTTCTGCCTCAGAATTGATCCTATTCTACATCTTATTTGAAGCCACCCTTATTCCCACTCTAATTATCATCACACGCTGAGGTAATCAGGCAGAACGTTTAAACGCAGGACTATATTTCCTATTCTACACCCTTATCGGATCTTTACCTCTACTTGTAGTACTAATTTATATTCAAAAGTCAACAGGATCATTAAACTTTATTATATCCCTTTATCAACCAGACACTTTACCATCCACCTGAGCCAATAATATAATGTGATTAGCATGTATAATAGCTTTTATAGTAAAAATGCCTCTCTATGGTCTCCACCTCTGACTTCCTAAAGCTCATGTAGAAGCACCAATTGCTGGATCCATGGTCCTAGCCGCTATTTTACTTAAACTAGGTGGTTATGGCATGATACGAATCACAACAATGCTGCACCCTATTACAAATACCATAGCCTACCCTTTCATCTTGTTATCTCTGTGAGGAATAATTATAACTAGCTCCATTTGCTTACGACAAACAGACTTAAAATCTCTAATCGCTTATTCATCTGTCAGTCATATAGCACTAGTAATCGTAGCTATTATAATTCAAACCCCATGAAGTTTTATAGGAGCAACAGCATTGATAGTAGCTCATGGACTCACATCATCTATACTATTCTGCCTTGCCAACACTAACTACGAACGAATTCACAATCGAACCATAATTCTAGCTCGAGGCTTACAATCTATTCTTCCTCTTATAGCAACTTGATGAATCCTAGCTAGCCTCACAAACCTGGCTCTCCCTCCCTTTATTAATCTAATTGGAGAATTATTTATTATCATATCATCTTTTTCATGATCAAACATTACAATTATTTTAATAGGACTAAATATACTAATTACAGCCCTATATTCACTTTATATACTTATTACTACACAACGCGGCAAACTTACCTATCACACAATTAATATTAACCCAACTCATACACGAGAAAATACCCTCATACTCTTACACATACTTCCTCTAATTCTACTATCTATTAATCCTAAAACTATCTTAGGTCCACTTTATTGTAAATATAGTTTAAACAAAACATTAGATTGTGAATCTAACAATAGAAGATTGAACCCTCTTATTTACCAAGAAAGAATGCAAGAACTGCTAACTCATGCCTCCACGCCTAAACCCGTGGCTTTCTTAACTTTTATAGGATAGAAGTAATCCATTGGCCTTAGGAGCCAAAAAATTGGTGCAACTCCAAATAAAAGTAATAAACCTGTTCTCCTCTTTAATTCTTATGTCATTTATTATCTTGCTCTTCCCTATTATCCTCAGCTTTACCAACATATACAACACTTCCACATACCCCAACTATGTGAAAACATCTATCATATGTGCTCTAGCATTCTGTACTCCCCCCTCACTAATATTCATCAACTCTAATTATGAACTAATTATCTCTAACTGACACTGGATTACTATCCAAACCATTAACTTTACTATAAGCTTTAAACTAGACTATTTCTCCCTAATATTTATACCCGTAGCACTTTTTGTTACATGATCAATCATAGAATTTTCAATATGATATATATACTCTGATCCCTACATAAATCGCTTTTTCAAATATCTTCTAATATTCTTAATTACAATAATCATTCTTGTCACATCAAATAACTTATTTCAACTATTTATTGGGTGAGAAGGAGTAGGTATTATATCCTTCCTTTTAATCGGCTGATGATACGGACGAACCGACGCCAATGCAGCAGCCTTACAAGCCATTCTCTATAATCGAATTGGAGATATTGGATTTGTCCTAACTATAGCATGATTTATACTTAACTCCAACTCTTGAGAATTCCAACAACTCTTTATAACAGAAACCCCTCTCCTACCCCTAATAGGCCTTCTCTTAGCAGCAACAGGAAAATCTGCCCAATTTGGACTTCACCCCTGACTACCCTCTGCAATAGAAGGTCCTACTCCAGTCTCAGCCTTACTCCATTCAAGTACTATAGTAGTAGCCGGGATTTTTCTTCTAGTCCGATTCTACCCTTTATTGGAAAATAATGAAACCGCTAAAACACTAGCTTTATGTCTAGGAGCTATTACAACTCTCTTCACCGCCATCTGTGCACTTACCCAAAATGATATTAAAAAAATTATTGCATTTTCTACTTCAAGCCAACTGGGCCTAATAATAGTAACAATTGGAATTAACCAACCTCACCTAGCATTCCTCCATATCTGTACACATGCTTTCTTTAAAGCAATATTATTCATATGCTCTGGATCTATTATCCACAATCTAAATGATGAACAAGATATTCGAAAAATAGGAGGCTTATTTAAAGCTCTTCCCTTCACCTCCTCCTCCCTTATTATTGGCAGCCTCGCATTAACCGGAACACCATTTTTAACTGGATTTTACTCTAAAGACTTAATCATTGAAGCTGCAAATACATCTAATGCCAACGCCTGAGCCCTAATAGTCACTCTTCTCGCCACTTCTCTAACTGCTGTCTACAGTACACGAATCATTTTCTTCGCCCTCATAGGACAGCCCCGTTTTTCTACACTTATTACAATCAACGAAAATAACCCTCAATTAATAAACTCTATGAAGCGCCTATTAATTGGTAGCATCTTTGCAGGTTTCCTACTATCATACAATATCCCCCCTATAAATATCCCCTTATTAACTATGCCCCTTTACCTAAAAATCACTGCCCTCATTATTACCATTATAGGTTTTATTATCGCTATAGAACTAAATCAACTTACTATTAATCTAAAACTAAGTTATTACTCACACACTCCCAAATTCTCAACTCTTCTAGGGTATTTCCCTACTACTATTCACCGCTTATACCCTTATCTAAATCTCTTAACTAGCCAAAAACTAGCTTCCACCCTCCTTGACCAAATCTGATTAGAAAAAACCGTACCAAAACTTATCGCCAATACACAATCCTCTGCCTCAACCTTAACATCTAATCAAAAAGGCTTAATTAAATTGTATTTCTTGTCTTTCCTAATCTCAGCAATCCTGGCATTAATAGTAATTTTCTATTTCCTCGAGTAATCTCAATAACAATAAAAATACTGACAAACAAAGATCAACCAGCAACAACTATTAATCAACTACCATAACTATATAAAGCAGCCACCCCTATTGAATCCTCCCGCACTAACCCCAACTCATCACCATCAAACACTATTCACTCCTCTAAACCTTTAAACTCAACAACAATCTCTACTTGATCAAATAATATAGTTAAAAACACAACCATTAACTCCACCCCTACCCCTAATAATAACACCCCCCAAATCATCACATTTGAACTTCAAGCTTCCGGATACTCCTCCGTAGCCATCGCAATAGTATAACCAAACACAACTAATATTCCCCCTAAATAAATTAAAAACACCATTAATCCTAAAAACGAACCACCAAAACACAACACAATTCCACACCCTACGCCTCCACTAATAATTAATCCTAAACCACCATAAATAGGAGAAGGCTTTGAAGAAAAACCTAAAAACCCTAAAACAAATAGTATGCTTAATAAATATGTAATATATGTCATTATTTTTACATGGAATTTAACCATGACCAATGACATGAAAAATCATCGTTGTAATTCAACTATAAAAACCATAATGACAAATATCCGTAAGACTCACCCGCTATTAAAAATCATCAATCATTCTTTTATCGATCTTCCTGCTCCGTCAAATATCTCGGCCTGATGAAACTTTGGCTCCCTCCTTGGACTCTGCCTTCTAATCCAAATCTTAACCGGCCTATTTTTAGCTATACATTATACCTCTGATACAATAACAGCTTTCTCCTCTGTAACCCATATTTGCCGAGACGTAAACTATGGCTGACTCATTCGATATATACATGCTAATGGAGCTTCCATATTTTTCATTTGCTTATTCCTTCATGTAGGCCGAGGACTTTACTACGGTTCCTATACTTATTTTGAAACCTGAAATATTGGAGTTATCCTTCTTTTTGCAGTAATAGCAACTGCTTTTATAGGCTATGTCCTACCATGAGGACAAATATCTTTCTGAGGTGCTACAGTCATCACTAACCTCTTATCAGCTATCCCCTATATCGGTACAACCCTAGTAGAATGAATCTGAGGTGGATTCTCAGTTGACAAAGCAACCCTTACGCGATTCTTTGCCTTCCACTTTATCCTACCATTTATCATCGCAGCCTTAGTTATAGTTCACTTACTATTTCTCCATGAAACAGGATCTAACAATCCATCCGGCCTAATCTCTGATTCTGATAAAATCCCATTTCACCCTTACTACACAATTAAAGATGTCTTAGGCGTTCTTCTTCTACTATTGTCATTTATAATGCTAGTCCTATTCTCCCCAGATCTTCTAGGTGATCCTGATAACTACACCCCTGCTAACCCCCTCAACACCCCTCCTCATATTAAACCAGAATGGTATTTCCTATTTGCATATGCCATTCTTCGATCAATCCCTAATAAATTAGGAGGCGTACTAGCTTTAGTCTTCTCCATCCTTGTTCTTATACTATTCCCCATTCTTCATGTATCTAAGCAACGTAGCATAATATTCCGACCACTAAGTCAATGCTTGTTCTGAATTCTAGTCGCAGACCTTTTTACACTAACCTGAATTGGAGGACAACCAGTTGAATATCCTTTTATTATCATCGGTCAAGTAGCATCTATCCTCTACTTTATAATTATTCTCCTTGCCCTCCCTAGCATCAGCATACTCGAGAATAAACTCCTTAAATGAAGAGCCCTAGTAGTATAACCCAATACCTTGGTCTTGTAAACCAAAAACGAAACCCCAACGCTTCCTAGGGCACCCCTCAGGGAAGAAACATAAATTTCGCCTTCAACTCCCAAAGCTGATATTCTTGTCCTAAACTACTCCCTGATGCAATACTCGACCAATTCCCTATGAATTTAACACTTATGTGCCTATTGCAATTCTTCCACATTTTTATGCCTATGTAATTCGTGCATTAATGCACTATCCACATTAATTAATGGTACAGTACAATATATGTATAAAGTACATAGTACATTCTATGTTTAACCAACATTAATGTTTTACCCCATGCATATAAGCAAGTACATACATACTCATATAGTACATAATACATTAGATTATAACTCCACTTTACAGCTTCGCCCGCACGAATATTCTCATCCCAGTATAATCCTTAATTCAACATTAGTACATTCCATTCACTAGCGGTACATACCCCATACAGTCATAAATCTTCCTCGTCCAAATGACTATCCCTCTCCAATTTGTGGTCTCTTAATCTACCTACCTCCGTGAAATCATCAACCCGCCCGATACGTGTCCCTCTTCTCGCCTGAGATCCCATTTAACTTGGGGGTGACTAACTATGCTCTTTGACAGGCATTTGGTTCCTACCTCAGGGCCATTTTAATGCGTTATCGCCCATACGTCCCCTGTAAATAAGACATCACGATGGATTAGTTCCATTCTAGCCCGTGACCCAACATAACTGCACTGTCATGCCTTTAGTGGTTTTTATTTTTGGGGTATGCTTCCACTCACCATTGGCCGTCAGAGGCCCCGTCCCAGTCAATTCGATTGTAGCTGGACTTTAGGTCATATTCTCTCTTTACATGTTCCATTAATGCTTATAGACATTCTTTTTATGCTTGGTGGACATAGTAATTTTAATACACAATCTAACAAGAACTTCTAACTCCTTTCAATTAAATTTTGTTTTAATTTACGTAGGAATTATTTTCTCTTATTTGATAAAAATTAATTTGACTCTCTCATCAGTATGTCCGCACAAATGGGCTGAAACTACCCTTCCCCAATACTAAATTTCCACTTATCAGTCCACTAAAAACTAAAGTAATTTTTATCTATTGCGACAGTCACTTAATAATACTTACATACTACTCTACTCTTGAAACCCCATATAAGATTTCTGTGTCTCTCTACTGA